TAGCTAAACTATAAAAAAAGAACTCTGTCCTTTTTTTTTTTATTCTTTTTTTTTCAATAAAAAGAAAATTTAATTTATAATTTAATTTACCTAATTTGGATATTTGTAAACAGAATAAAAAACCTATTCTATTTACAAATGTATTTTCCAAAATTTTTAATTTTCAATAATAATAATGAGACTTATTAGAATTAAGCTAGAATTTGAGACCAAGTTTTATGTCAATTTCAAAAAACCTCCGTTTTTCGCAACACTCCTAAAAAAAAAGTTTCCATTAAACTAAAAGAATAAGGGGAAGGAAGAAAGCGAATCGATGTACTAATTCCCCATCCTCAAATTAGTCCTTCCCAAGGATTGTTGTCTCAATGAATAATTGTAGGAGTTAAATCTTGATAGAATAAAAAAAAACTACGAAAAAAAATCCAGAATTTTCTTATTTATAGGATTAAACAAAAGGATTCGCAAATAAAAGCGCTAATGCTACAACCAGGCCATAAATTGTTAAAGCTTCCATAAAAGCCAAACTAAGCAATAAAGTACCTCGTATTTTTCCTTCTGCCTCAGGTTGTCTCGCGATACCTTCGACAGCTTGACCCGCAGCTGTACCTTGACCAACTCCAGGTCCAATAGAAGCAAGCCCAACAGCCAACCCAGCAGCAATAACCGAAGCAGCAGAAATCAGTGGATTCATGATAAGTTCCTCACACCAAAATAAAGAAATAGTTAATGATACAATCATCCGATGACTTAGGACTTAATTAAGTCATCGCTAAGATTCATCCAGCCAAAAAAACCAAAAACTTAAATTGAAATAATATAATAATATTATTGAATCAAAGAATTACTTTGATATTAGTTCCTATCCACATAATTTTTAAAAATTCATACTATATATATATACACGACTTTTTTATGCCATTTATTTTTTGTGAACCATTCTTTGAATTCTTCATTCTTTTTTTATCACTTTTTTCAGCCAATTCACAGATAAAAAGGAAGAACTTCTAATCGAATCCCTATCTAAATCGAAATTCACAAAAGTAGTGGGACAGATTATATAGATCTTTAAATCATATATACCTAGTCAATATCAAATATCACATATACAAGTGTTTCTTACATAACGTAAACTAACTATTATATAATTGGGCTAACCTAAAAACGAATAAAAAATAGTTAATGATGACCCTCCATAGATTCACCTATATAAGCCGCAGCTAAAGTGGCAAAAATGAGAGCTTGAATCCCGCTTGTAAATAATCCAAGAAACATCACAGGTATAGGAACCACTAAAGGTACTAAAGAAACAAGAACAACAACTACTAATTCATCGGCTAATATATTTCCGAAAAGTCGAAAACTAAGTGATAGGGGTTTTGTAAAATCTTCTAAGATGTTAATGGGTAAAAGAATTGGAGTTGGTTGAATGTATTTACTGAAATACCCTAATCCTTTTTTGCTAAGACCCGCATAAAAATAGGCTACTGATGTGAGTAAAGCTAAAGCAACCGTCGTATTTATATCATTCGTTGGTGCTGCTAACTCCCCTTGAGGTAACTGGATAATTTTCCACGGTAAAAGGGCTCCTGACCAGTTAGAAACAAAAATAAATAAAAACAGGGTTCCAATAAAGGGAACCCATGGACCATATTCTTCTCCAATCTGGGTTTGACTCACGTCTCGAATGAATTCAAGGACAAATTCAAAAAAATTTTGGCCGTCCGTTGGAATGGTTTGGGGATTGCGAACCGCTATAACTGCGGAACCTAATAAGATAGCAATTACAACCCAAGAAGTAATAAGGACTTGGGCGTGGACTTGGAAACCCCCTATTTGCCAATAGAAATGTTGGCCTACTTCGACACCAGATATCTCATATAACCCTTCTTTTATTAGTGTGTTGATGGAACATGATAAAACATTCATATTGCCCTCTGACAGAAATAAGAACTTTAAATTATTTTGATTCAAGATCCCCCTTTTTACTTACATTTACTTTAATTTTATATTTTAGTTTTGGATACCAACTAAACTAATCACACAATATCCCCAGTTTTTTATCTCTTTTTCTTTTGTATGATTCAGTATCAGTAGTAGTAACCGATTTGATAAATCGAAATACAGGGAGCCCCTCCCTCAAAAAAATTTTTGATTTATTTATCTTATTATTAATCAAGAATTTTGTATATAGCTAGAACGACCCTCACAAATTGCGAACACTAATTTGTTAAGAATGAATCGAATTGAAGCTATAGCGTCATCATTTGCTGGAATAGAAATATCCGCGAGATCGGGATTACAATTTGTATCGATTAAAGAAATGGTTGGAATTCCCAAAGTGATACATTCTCTAAGAGCCGTATATTCTTCTTGCTGATCGACGATGATTACAATATCAGGCAATCCCGTCATATATTTAATCCCCCCTAGATATGTTTCCAAGCGAGATAATTGTCTCTTCAACACAGCTGCATCCCTTTTCGGAAGACGATTGAATCCCTCTGTCTTTTGTTCAGTTCTCAAGTCCCTAAACTTATGAAGTCTTTTTTCTGTAGTGGACCAATTTGTTAACATGCCGCCGAGCCATTTTTTATTAACATAATGACACCGAGCCCTTATTGCAGCCCGCGACACTAAATCAGCTGCTTTATTTTTTGTCCCAACAATTAAGAATTGTTTTCCCCTACTTGCTGCATCAAAAACTAAATCACAAGCTTCTGATAAAAAACGAGCAGTTCTAGTCAGATTTATAATATGAATACCTTTACGCTTTGCAGAAATATAAGGTGCCATTCTAGGATTCCATTTCCTAGTACCATGTCCAAAATGAACTCCTGCTCTCATCATCTCTTCCAAATCGATGTTCCAATATCTTTTTGTCATTTCTTTTCACACTTAAAAAGGGGGTACCCCAAACTAAAATAAAAATTTGTTCCGATGGAACCTTCTCTTGTATCGGGGATGGCCATTTATTCATGAGCCAAGACATTATTTTGTATTCATTATTATCTTTATTAGTGTTAACAAATTACCAAAGCAAATGACTACAGCAAACAACAAAAAATGAAATTCAAAATAGGAACCCGCTATTAGGAATTATTAAATCCTAGAAAAGTAAGATTTTGAAAAAGAAGAGTCACAAAATTCCTTGTGGTAGAATAAAATATCTCTCATATCTCCCTCGAATAAAGATAAATTCTTTATTTTTTTTTCCAAAAGAATGTTGGTATGTTGCCGTGAACAATGTAACAATACTTTGTTGAATCCGGTCCCGGCGGGGATCACCCCCCCTAGAACAACATTTTCTTTAAGGCCTTTCAACCAATCGATACGACCCCGAAGAGCAGCTTTTGCTAAAACTCGAGCAGTTTCTTGAAAACTTGCTTCGGATATAAAACTTTGAGTATTCAAAGATGCTCGAGTTATTCCTAATAAAATGGCTCGATAACAGATTGCTTCTTCTAAAGCACGCCCCGTACGTTCTGCTCGTAACAATCCAATAAGTTCTCCAGGTAAAAAAACATTAGACATTCCCTCTTCTGAAACCAAAACTTTTGATGTTATTTGACGTACAATAATTTCGATATGCCTATTATGAATATGAACCCCCTGGGATCGATAAACTTTTTGAATCTTATTAACCAAAGAAATACGACTTTGCACTATAGTTAGCTCAGCACCAATCAAGAAGCCCCAAGGAATTCCAAGAATTCTTGTTATACACTTGTTCCAACCCTTAATCCGCTTTTCTAAGTTCAGCGATATTGAATCAATCGAGCGGACTTCTAACACTTGTTCTACTTTTGGAAGACCTTGTGTTATATCACCGGATCTCGATTTTTCATATATAAATGTAACTAATGTATCCCCTTCGTAAAGAATTTCTCTGTAATGCCCATGAACTTTTGCTCCCGGAGTAGCCAAGTAGGGCTTAGCGGATCTTATTACTGCAGAATCCCTTTGAACAATTAAAACTTGACCCGATTTTAGGTGTGGTTCTTTTTTGGCTATACATACATTTTCACAAAAAAATTGTCCAAGACTAATTATTGTGGACGTTTCCTCACAATAATTATTATGATAATTTTGATGAAGAAAATACCAATTCAATTTTAATGGATTCAAAACAACGTTACTGTATGGATCTAGATTAAAAAATCTTCCATTTTCGTCGATTAAATAAGAGTTAATTACTTGACAAATATATTTTAAGTTATCAAGTTGCAAATATTTAATTACCGAGATCTTATTATAAGTTAGTAAAGGCAAAAATGAATAAAAATTCGAAATTTGAATGGCTGTTCCTAAGGGGCCCGACGAATTTTTAATTGTAATTAGAGGATTTTTTTTTATTGATTGATTTATCACATTGTGATATTTTACATGATTGAATGGACCGATTCTAAAACAATTAGATGATGATAAAATTAACAAAGATTCGGATTCCTTATTTCTATTTAAGAACATACGAATAGTTCCGTGATTTTGTCTAAGCGATTGTTGAAGAATGCCAGCCTTGGGAGAAGTTGAATAAAACGGATTCATGTGATCTGCAGAGATCAATCCCGAATCTGGCGGATTATTCCTTTTTCTTATATACGAAATATGGGATTTCACTAAGCCAATTCTTATGAAATCTCGAATCAAACCCTTTGTACTTACTTCAACAAAGAAAGCTCGGACCTCCTCGAGGGAAGATTTTTTGTTGTCTTGGTCCCAATTCAAGACTAAACAAGTTCGAACCAATTGAATACTTGTGTCAGAAACTCCTCGAGTTGGTTTTCCATTTCCATAAAGGATATAGTTGAAAACTCGAAGTTGAATATTATCCTTTTCCCGAAAGAGATCTTGTGGAAAGAGTGTTGCCAAATTTATACTGTCCGCTATCTCATAGGTGGCTACGGGCCGCACCAAAACAAAAAACTTTTTCTTGGTTGGTGTGATCCGTTGGACATAAATCCAATTTTTAATTTTTTTGGATTCCTTAGAGTTTGTTTTTCCCCTTCCTGGCGGTATCAAGATGCCACTGTGTCGGGATATCTTATCTGTCTTGTCCGGAAAATGGATATCCCCCGAAAAGATTTTTAGTTCAATCCTTTTTTTTTTTCTCTCCACTCGGATCAACCCGCCCACTTTGCTTCTTATATTTAAAGTGATTCGTGTATCGACTCCAATGATACTATAGTTCTGTACCATTATGACAGAGGATTCGGGTAAAATATGCACTTCTTCGGGAATGAAAAAAAAGCGATCTACTTTCATTTCGTATTTTGTCTTAACTTTTTGGACTCCTCGATACTCAATCATATCCTCTTTTTGGATGATTGAGTCCGCCTTGAGAGTCCCATATTTAAGAATTCCGGAACTCTTTCTTCTGTATCTAGGATCATCAAAAAAAGCAAAAATACTGTTTCTACGGAAAATACCATTTATGGGTATTTCAATTGAGATACCTGAATGCGGTATGAATTCTTTCTCTTGCTCTTGAATCGATTGGAATGGAATGAGAAATCTATTTCTTCGCCTTTTTGCTAATAAATCCGAGTTCTCATGAAAAATATCAGAATATATGAAATTATAATGACTAGTACCTGCGATTCCATTCAATTCTGAATAATCGGGAATCCCGGATTTTTTTTTATCATAAAAATCCGAACTAAAAAAGTTTTGGCTCGCTTGATCGTTATTCCCTGAGAGGCTAGAAATAGATTTTCTTTCGATGGAAAGAAAGGGTATGTTCATTTGATCTTGATCTTTGTGGATCGAAAAAAGAATTAGACTAGATCCGCATGAACCTCCTGATAATATCCATAAATGACTTGTTTTTGGTAAGAGATGGACATTACTATATGTAAATTCGGGTGCATGGGACACATCAGTACTCCAGTGCATTTCGCCCTCTGAGTCAGAATAAATATATTTTCTAACCCTCTCTTTAAAATGAAAAGTGTATGTTCCCTCGCGAATCTCAGCAATCACCTGTTCTGATTCCACATATTGATCATTTTGAACTAAAAGAAAACTTTTTGGTGGAATAGTCACGCTATGTATAATATCTTCGCTCTCAATAATTACAGACAAGTCTATATAACATAGAAAGGCAGGATGCCCGTGACGTGTACGTGTAGGATGAACCAAATCCTCATTGAATTTTATTTTTCCATTATAAGGGGCTCGTACATGTTCGGCAGTACCTCCTGTAAATACTCCGCCGGTATGAAAGGTTCTTAATGTTAGCTGAGTCCCCGGTTCGCCAATAGATTGACCCGCAATAATACCTACAGCTTCCCCCAATTCAACTAGGTCACCATGAGTGGGGCTCCGACCATAACATAATCGACAGATCCAAGATGTACTCCGACAAGTAAAGGGAGTTCGAATAGATATTGATTGTGTTCCAAAGGTTATTAATCGGTTGACAAGTCCAATCCCAAGATCTTGATTTCGAAAGGCGACACACCGGGAACCTATATATATATCGTCTGCTAAGACACGACCAATTAATGTTTGAATAAAAATTCTTTCTGACATCATCCGATTTTTATTTCGAGGACTCACGGAAATCCCTCGGATAGTGCCACAATCTGTTCTACGTACAACAATATGTTGAACTACTTCAACAAGTCGACGCGTAAGATATCCAGCATCTGATGTGCGTACAGCAGTATCTACAACTCCTTTACGGGCTCCATAGCAAGAAATAATATATTCTGTTAAAGACAGTCCTTCGCGTAAATTACTTTGAATAGGTAAATCAATCATTTGTCCTTGGGGATCCGACATTAATCCTCTCATACCTACTAATTGATGTACTTGAGATGCATTTCCCCTAGCCCCCGAAAAAGACATCATATGGACCGGATTGAAAGGGTCCGTCATCCTAAAATTAGGATTCATTTCTTGTCGCAAATATTCACTTGTAGCATACCATATCTCAATAGATTGGCGTAATTTTTCTACCGCATGTACATTCCCATAATGATGGTGTTTTTCCAAAATCAAACTTTGTTGTTCAGCATCTTGGACAAGCCAGCCCTTGGAAGGTATCGTTAAAAGATCATCAATTCCTAATGAAATGGATGTAGCAGTGGCTTGCTGGAAACCTAGAGTCTTTACTTGATCTAGGATGTGTGATGTATATGCCATCCCGAAGTGATCTATTAATCGGCTAATAAGTCGTTTAATAGCAGTTCCATCTATCACTTTATTGTGAAATACCAGATTGGCCCCTTCCGCCATAAGTACCTCCATATTCTGCTGAATGGGATTCGACAATGAGTTTGAGTCAATGATTGCAAAACTTCCTTTTCTCGATCTTGATTTGCGTATAATTTTAGGTCAAGAACTTTGCTACGGTCCGGGTTGAATCGGAGAGGTCCGAATTCACACGGGTGTCCTAGAATTGCTTTTTTTTAATACCATATTATTAGGTATCATACGAACAGGCTTGAGAAAAACCCTGTATAGCTTCCTCGATTTCTCGATAAAAAGAAATATGAC